AAAGAAAGGAGTTCTCGCTTTCAAATTCTAGAAATTCTGTCAAATCCTCAAAGCAAAACAAAGAATCTACTCCTTACTCAAGTTCCCGCGGAAGACCAAGCAACATTTCATTAATTCATTCTTCCTTTTCTTTTTTGAATTCTTTATTCAAGTCAAAATGAAATGTGCAATTCTTGAGTAGTCTACTTCCCTTCGAACGATGAATCCCCTTCAAGGAAAATGCCTTGGAATTCATAAGATATAAGATAAAGGATTTACTTGTCTAAGTATCGTTCCGTTCGATCTTTTAGGTCACGACTTCACCTCGACGGTTATACCACGACGCCCTTAAAGCCTATATGCGATGGATAGACTCTTGTAACCATGACATATTTGCTATTTGCTTGCGCGAAACTCATTTATTTCTAAACGACGGAGAGTGGTTAAACAAAAGAAGTCTTTTTTTACGAGGTACAACTAGAAATTCAAATTTACTTGTTACGAAATCGACCATGGATCAATTCCCCCTTTATTTGGGAGTATTGAATACACCCACAATTCTGAGCTTCATGTTACTCCTAGCAAGAGACACGTCAGAGCCGGGGCATCCCAATTAGATGGAATGGGATAACAGTTTCTCAGTTCGAATCTGTAAAATCAAAATTTCGATCAAATCACACATCGCAGTATACTAGGCCCTCTAATTCTTTAAGAGGTTTATCTAAAAAATTCGCAATATAACTAGGAAGGCGCTTCAAATACCACACGTGAGTTACTGGGCACGCCAATTTTATGTAGCCCATTTGATACCTTCGTATTCGAGAATCAACAAACTCGACTCCGCACTGTTCACAAAATTTTGGTTCTTCTTTTTCATCTCCGATTACTCGATAATTTCCACAAGCACAAATTCCGCTTTTTATAGGCCCAAAAATTCTTTCACAAAATAATCCATCTTTTTCCGGTTTATTGGTTTTGTAATGAAAAGTATAGGGTTTTGTGACCTCTCCAACCATCTCTCCGTTCGGTAGGATTTTCGTGGCCCAAGCACTTATTTGTTGGGGAGAAACTAATCCAATTCGGAGTTGCTGATGTTTATACTGATCTATCATAGAAGAAAAATTTGAATTCATTCCGATTAAGCTTCCATCCTATTAATCTGCAAGTTCTTCTCAGATACAAGGAAATGATTCAGTTCCAGAGCCAAAGATCGTAGTTCTCGAACGAGCAATCGAAAAGATTCTGGAGCATCCTCGGGATTAGGTATTGTCCCTCCAATGATCGTAGTACCAAGTACCTCTTGGCGGGCTCTAATATGATCAGATTTATAAGTAAGCATCTCTTGTAAAATATGAGCAACACCAAATCCTTCGAGAGCCCAAACCTCCATTTCTCCTACCCGCTGCCCCCCCTGCTTGGCCCTTCCTCTAAGGGGTTGTTGTGTAACAAGTGCATAATGTCCACTAGAACGTCCGTGGATTTTATCATCAACTTGATGGATTAATTTCAAGATATAAGGATTTCCGATTATAACAGGCTGTTCAAAAGGATCTCCTGTTCTTCCATCAAATATTCTGCTTTTTCCCGGATACTCGGGTTCAAATACCCAGGGATTGGCTGTTTGCTTACTGGCCTCATATAATTCAGAAAACACCAGTTTTCGCGAAGCCTCTTGTTCATATCTCTCATCAAATGGTGCTATTCGATAATGTCTGCCTAGCAAACCCCCTGCCAATCCGAGTGAACATTCAAAAATTTGCCCGACATTCATTCGTGAAGGGACTCCTAAGGGGTTAAAGACCATATCAACAGGTCTTCCGTCTTGCAAATAAGGCATATCTTGTCTAGGTAAAATTTTTGAAACGATACCCTTATTTCCATGTCTTCCAGCGACTTTATCACCTACTTTTATTTCTCGTTTCTGTAAAATATATACACGAATCGTTTCCGGATTAGAACTAGAACCCCCCCTTTTCTGAATCCATCTTACATCAATAACTCGACCCCTACCACCTATAGGTAGTTTTAGACAAGTTTCCTTTGAAGTAGATACCTGAATGCCAAGTATAGCTCGTAATAATCTATCTTCCGGGGCATAGGAGGATTCTTTTGCCATCTGAGGTGTTAATTTACCTACCAAAATATCGCCTGTCTCTACCCATGCTCCCAGCATCACAATTCCGTTTTTTTCTAAATTACGGAGTAAATGGGCTTCTAAATGTGGTATTTCGTTAGTTAACCTTTCGGGACCTTGACTTGTCACATGAGTCTGAATTTCATATTTTCGTATGTGAAACGAAGTATAAATATCTCCATATACAAGACGCTCACTAATGAGTACAGCATCTTCAAAATTGTAACCCTCCCACGGCATATAAGCTACTAATACGTTTTTTCCCAAAGCGAGTTCGCCCCCAACCGTGGCGGCACCGTCCGCTAAAATTTGTCCCTTTTTAATGCATTTACCCTCCTGAATCTGGGCTTTTTGATGCATACAAGTATTTTTGTTGGAACGTTGATA